TCTGAGTTACTTAAAATTTTTTAAAATTCACTTTTTGTACTTTCTATTTTTTCCTAGAATACAATAAAAAATATAACTAAATAAACTAGTTGGGACTTCAATCCAAAGACAGAACTCAAAATGCTCTTTATCGGTTAGTTCAATTAATAAAAAAAAATCGAAAAAAAAAATAATAATTTTCTTTTTATAAAAATTCACACTTCTCAAAAATCCTTCTTTTCTAATTTATAAAGATAAATTCAAATAATAATTATTAAAATATCTATTTTGATTTTTTGTATTTTACAAACAGTACAAAGTACAAACATCAAATTTTTTTGATCACTTAAAAATAATATATTATAAAAATAATATATTATAAAAATAATATATTATTATATAATATCTACTAATTGTGGATAGATGCTTTTATCAATTCGATTGCAAGCAAAGGATATAAAAATTCATAGAAAGAATCGTTCAGAAAGGTATCAAGCTCAAAAAATTTAAACTTAAATTTATTTATTTCAAGAACCCATGGATTTTTCCTTCTCCTAAAGATCTTAGATTTCCTCTTCTTTCGACGAAATCTAAGATCTTTATTATTGCAACAAGTTAATGATGGAGAAAAAAAGAATCCCCATTTTGGAAATGAAAAAAAAAATGTGAAACCTTTTTTTTATGTATATCCTGTCTTTTTTTTTCATTTTTTAAAAAAGGGGGTCTACAATATACTAGACAAAAGTCAAAACATTAAAAAAAAGGAGATCATATTTTTTGATTACTTTTTATATGTATTCTTAAAAAATGTTTATATGTATTCTTAAAAAATGTATTTTTAAGTTAGGCTAATTTCAATTATTCTAATATTTTGTTATTTATTTTGTTGTACAAAAAAACTTTTTGAATTACCTGTAGAAAGGGATTTCCCTAACGAAAAAGCTTTCAATGCTGTCCAATATCCCTTCTTTTTCCAAGTTTTTTTACGAATACGCTTTTTTGAGATAGAAGTACGTTTTTTTGGAACTGCCATTCAAAAATGAAAAAAATTATTCAGTGGTATAATTGGATGTCAAAGACATCTATTATTCTGTTCTTTCTTACTTCATATCTAGCTATTTTTTTTTCTTTAGATTTTGATGATTTATTATTTTCAAAACAAAAAAGACATCAAAAGTTTAAGAACCCGACCTTTTTCTTTCTTTTTTTTTTTTTTTAACTATTTATTTATTTTTTTTTTATTAATAAAAAAAAAAAAGAATTTATTTTTTAATTTAACTTTAAAAATCCGTATCGGTATGAGAGCACTGATTTAATTAATCTATACTGATAGATTATATTATAAATCTAATTATGATATTTCTTCACTTCATATGTAAAGAAAAATGTCGGCTATCATAATCTTTCTTACAAATAAAAAAAGTCTCACTTATTGTAATGGAAGACAATCACTAAATTCGATAATGAATTCCTTAATTATTCTAAATAATCAAACTCAAATAACTTTCTTTTTTAGGTAAAGTTTTTTCCATTCTATGATTAATATCAATTTTTTATCGTGTAAATCTTTGTTCTATTCTTAATATATGTATATAAATTATTGTAGTACGTAATAATAATTTACTTTTTCTGTATCTGCATAAAATCAAAATCTTCTTTAATAGTAAGGAAAATAATTATTTATTTTTGACAGTAACTTAGTGATATTATTTAATAACTTCTAATTTTTTGATTTAAATATAGATTTTTTTTGAAGGATTTCTGGAGGATTTAGACTAATTCGCAAAAATTCTATTTAGGTTTGAAATAGCGTGATTTTTTTATTGTCCCCTTTGAAAAAAGATACAAACCAGTGAATCAGAAATAATTAATTTAAGAATAAAATAAAAAAGGTTTTTTATTTTATGGAACATACATATCAATATTCATGGATCATACCTTTCATTCCACTTCCAGTGCCTATTTTACTAGGAATTGGACTTCTACTTTTTCCAACAGCAACAAAAACTCTTCGTCGTATGTGGACTTTTCTTAGTATTTTTTTGTTAAGTATAGTTATGATCTTTTCACTCTATCTATCTATTCAACAAATAACTCGAAGTTGCATTCATCAAAATCTATGGTCTTGGACCATAAATAATGAATTTTCTTTTGAGTTCGGTTACTTTATTGATCCACTTACTTCTATTATGTCAATATTAATTACGACTGTTGGAATTTTGGTTCTGATTTATAGTGACAATTATATGTCTCATGATAAAGGATATTTGAGGTTTTTTGCTTATATGAGTTTTTTTAATACTTCAATGTTAGGATTAGTTACTAGTTCTAATTTGATACAAGTTTATATTTTTTGGGAATTAGTTGGAATGTGTTCGTATTTATTAATAGGTTTTTGGTTCACACGACCTATTGCAGCGAATGCTTGTCAAAAGGCTTTTATAACTAATCGTGTAGGGGATTTTGGTTTATTATTAGGAATTTTAGGTCTTTATTGGCTAACTGGTAGTTTCGAATTTCA